TATAAGGAAGTTCGTGTAATTTCATAGAAAATTCCTCCCTCCAATTCCTTTAGTATAAAGTTTACTATTACTGGCTTCGGAATCGAAACAAAAATCTTGGTAAAGTTTGAGTCGACGGGTTCTAATATTTCATGAAAGGGATTATCGTATTCCCGCAATTCAATTAGATGCAAAACTTAGACGAGAAACCCCCCTTCGTAGTTGTAGAAACTACAATTTTTTTTTTTTTATTTCTTTTCGTTCGAGATATTATGTGCAATTAACCGACCTACAACCGAACCCGGTTAATGTAAAGGGTGTTATCGGGTCCTTTGTTTTTTCTAAAATGGATTAGATCCAATTGAAAAAGAAATGATCAAAATGGAAATGATTTTCAATTCAATCCTTTCTTTTATTCCCTAGTTACTTAAAAAATCTTTAATTTAATTTTTGAATGAAGTTGTGTGACACAGTTCTTATTACTGTGTACTTTACACATGAGTTGCTCGCTGAATCTGTTGATCTGAAATCATGGATCAGTAGATGTAGCAGATGATGAATCCGTTTTTGTATACCCTTTTCACTTTCTCCTTGTTAGTTCCGTCAATAATGATTGACGAATCAAGAACTTTCAATTAGAACTGATTTTTTCAATCAGTATTTTTTCTTATCTTGACTCTTTCGCAAAAATGAAAACTTAGGTAAGTGCTTTAGAAACATATGTATAAAAAAAGAACGTATTTTATTTAGTTCCTTTATGTCTACCATAACTAGTTATTTCGGTTTTCTCCTGGCTGCTTCAACTATAACCCCAGCTCTATTGATTGGTCTGAGCAAGATACGACTTATTTGAAATGAATTGTTTATTCAATTCATTCAGAAATATAGGAATCTTTTTGTGAGATTCTAGCTATTCTATAGCTCCTTCCCGCGTCAATTGCCGACTCTTGGTCGTTGAGATTCATGGACGATTTGATTTCATTTTTAGGGATAAATATTACCTCTCTTTTCCCCTTTTCAAAGAAATTGAAATGATTGAAGTTTTTCTATTTGGAATCGTCTTAGGTCTAATTCCTATTACTTTGGCTGGATTATTCGTAACTGCATTTTTACAATACAGACGCGGCGATCAGTTGGATCTTTGATTGAGTAACATCTTTTTTTTGATTGACCTCCTCCTTAATCCGCAGGAGGGGGGTCAAGTTCGGGTTACGTTTTAAGTTAGTGCAGTTATTTTATTGTGATTCTGATTTGACATTATAAGAACAGAATCACGCTCTGCAGGATTTGAACCTACGACATCGGGTTTTGGAGACCCGCGTTCTACCGAACTGAACTAAGAGCGCTTCCTTATGACAGGAAATACAACTGTCAAGAAAAAGACTCTCCTCCAACGCATCTTGTATATGTTGCACAGACTATCGTATATAGTACGATATAAACTATCGTGAGAAAAGAATAAAAGATGATTTTTCATTGATCTCAATTGACCCCCCGTTACTCTCCATAAGAGAAGTAATGGGTAGGGATGACAGGATTCGAACCCGCGACTTTTTGTACCCAAAACAAATGCGCTACCAAGCTGCGCTACATCCCTTTCAATTCTTGTACAGTGTCATTGTATAGAACCCATGTCTTGTTTTCCACCTCGTTATTTCCTCTATCTAGATAGAATTTCCCTTGTCATTTCTTCTTCGTCTCATTTCATATAAATTATGAATTATGAATATAATAAATAAATTATATACATATAATGAAGCCAAACGTATAAAAGAATGAATACTTATTGGTAATATTCAGGAAGAGGGTGTCATCTTTTTCCGTTTTAGGTGCAGGTGGGTCTCATCTACCGGATCGTTGTACATATATTGTATTAGGAATTCCCGTACAAATACAAGTGATCTTTAACTACATATGCTTCTGATCCTATATGTATTCCAATAAAGAAGGAGGATTTTCAATGCGAGATATAAAAACATATCTATCCGTGGCACCTGTGCTAACCGCTTTATGGTTTGGTTCTTTAGCGGGTCTATTGATAGAGATAAATCGTTTATTCCCGGATGCGTTGGTATTCCCCTTTTTTCTTTTTAGTTACTGACGTGGGAGTGGGTGAATGAAGAAGATTCGAGGTAGAATAAATTTTCTGTCACCAACCCCCTCTATTTTCGGTTGTTTAGGATAGGAAGGAAAGAGAAAGAATAAAAAAGTGGATTGAACTTCAGCGAAACTCGTGTTCAGGATAGAATTAATAGAGGTAAAACAGAAATAGAAATAAATAGAAGTGTAGGTTGAGGGTAGACTCTTCGAGATCCTACAAGATAGTAAATGAAATACTGGGATTAAGAATAATTAATAGTTGGAAATCGTTGTATTACTTATTATTTATTTTAAGACTTTAATTGAATTGATTGCAACGAAATCTTTCATAAGCGGATTTCGGGTTAGCAACTTATCTTCGATTTTTTTCTCGTTCCTTTCTTCTTCGGTTCGGATCGAAAATAGAGGAATTGCGTAAGTCCAAAGGAGGTTCATGGCCAAGGGTAAAGATGTCAGAGGGGTAGTTATTTTGCAATGTACCAATTGCGCCCAAAAGAATTTCAAGAAAGAATCGCGGGGCACTTCCAGATATATTACTCAAAAGAATCGACACAATACACCTAGTCGATTGGAATTGAGAAAATTCTGTCCTTATTGTTACAAGCATACGATTCATGGGGAGATAAAGAACTAGATTGAACGGAGGGAGCGGAACGCGTGTACCGCCCTTCTATTCCACGGAATAAGAATAAATTCTATTCTATAAATAAACAAATTAAGTCCTATTTCGGTCGGATCCGAAATGCACGAATAAAGAGGAGTTTAGAAATAAGGAATTAACCATGGATAAAACCAAGCGATTCTTTCATAAATCTCAACGGGGTTTTCATAAATCCCAACGGGGTTTTCATAAATCCCAACGGGGTTTTCATAAATCCCAACGGGGTTTTCATAAACCCCAGCGGGGTTTTCGTAGGCGTTTGCCCCCAACTAGACCGGGGGATCTATTTGATTATAGAAACATGAGTTCAATTGGTCAATTTATTAGTGACCGGGGAAAAATATTATCTCGACGAGCGACTAAATTGACCTTGAAACAACAACGAGCAATGGCCCTTGCTATAAAACAAGCTCGTATTTTATCTTCATTACCTTTTCTTACTAATGAGAAACTACTTGCGAAATTCAAGTCGAAAATCAGAAAGAAATATGTCCGCAGAAGAGGAAAGAAATATGCCCCGAAGGGAGAAAAGCAATATGTCCCGAAGGGAGAAAAGAAATTTGTCCCGAACCCGAAGGGAGACGGCTCTGGGAAAGAAAAGCAATATGTCCGCGGAAGAGGAAAGCAATATGTCCCGAAGGAAGAAAAGCAATATGTCCCGAAGAAAGAAAAGCAATATGTCCCGAAGGAAGAAAAGCAATATGTTCCGAAGGAAGAAAAGCAATATGTCCGCGGAAGAGGAAAGCAATATGTCCCGAAGGAAGAAAAGCAATATGTCCCGAAGAAAGAAAAGCAATATGTCCCGAAGGAAGAAAAGCAATATGTTCCGAAGGAAGAAAAGCAATATGTCCGCGGAAGAGGAAAGCAATATGTTCCGAAGGGTGAAATTAAAGAAAATAACGAGGATCCATATGGTTCTAGGGGCGAAAAGAAATAGGCTTACTCCTCAACCGTATCAAAAGAATTTTCATTGGAGGTTAAAATCAGATTGATATTTTATTCGAAAGGATGAAGAGATTTAATTGTTGCGGTGTACATAGAATAAAAAAGAATGAGATGAAGAAGAATTTTTCTTTTTTTTTTTTGAAACGTGTTCGTTCGTTCCTACTACTTCATTTCTGAATTTCATTTCTCGTCATATATATATTCATTTTTGCTCTACCTTCCCGGGGTCATTCTCCGGGAAACTCCGTTTAAATCATTCCGGCGAATTCGTTCCAATCTCCCTATTTGACGATCTCATTGGAAATCACGTAAAGAGAATTCGTATTTGATATAGCCATTTGTGCAAGTATTTTACGATTAAGAAGCACCTGCCCCTTGTACAGATCGTGTATTAATCGCCTATAACTATGAGATGCGCCATTCTCGCGGGTTACTGCATTTATCCGAGTGATCCACAAACGTCGAAAATCTCTCTTTCTCCTGCCTCTATCCCGATGAGTAGAAATCAAAGCTCTCATTTTCTGTTGAGTAGTAGTTCGGGTAAGTCTTAAATGAGCCCCGCGAAAGGTTGATCCAAGTGAACGAGTTTTTTTTCGACGTCTGCGGGCTATATATCCCCGCGTAACTCTGGTCATTGAATCAAATGAAACTTTGACGAATAACTATTTGACGAATAACTAATTGATTTCATTTCTTTCAGTCATTCTTTTCTCCTCTCTTGTTTTACTAAAAACAAAACGGATTCTTCCGATGTATAAAATAAAAATTCCAATGGCTTTTGCTACTATGACCTTCCCAACCACGATTTTTTATTTCTTATGGGTGTTTATTTTACCTCAAAATAAGAAATTGTACCGATATTTGGTAGAAAATAAATAAGAAATAGGCATTAAACGGAAATGAATAAATAAATATTGGCTTCCATCGTTTCTATGGTTACTTCTTAAACGGTGAGGTCCTCTCTATACGCCGGAGCCTCTTCCTTCTTTTAATCAATGTTATTTGTAACTTGTACGGTTCACACTCTTTGGCTCTACCCACGAATTATCTAATAATAGGTCATTTCACAATGAGATCTATCCATACAGTGACGGCATTTAATTAAGAGGGTTGGCTAGGTAGCTGACCCTTTTAGTCCGTTCTTGCAAGAGTATGAGCATAATCTTTCTGCTTTTGAAATACCATTTTCCCCGCTTAATGGATAACCATTCGCTACCAATGGAGAGTTGCTTTTCATCTCAAATCGAGGTGATTGGATTTGCACCAATGGAAACCATAAATTCCATACACAATAGGGGTATATGATAGATCTTTCTTTTTCGATAGTGACTGAAGTTCTCATTTTCTATCCAATTCATTGGTACTAGTTACTGCATTGATACTGGAAAAATCCCCTCGTTTGTTCTAGCTCGTGATCTGAACGAGTCGCACATACACCCTAGTACATGTTCCTCGGCGCTGAGGACATCCTCGAAGCGCTGGGGCTTTCGTGATATTTCTGATTGGCTGTCTTGTATTTCTAATAAGCTGTCTAATAGTTGGCATGTTGAATCCTATAAAGAATGGGCCGGTTTAGATCGATCCTAACCGGATGATTATGAATTAGGAAAGAAAAAGTATGAATAAAAAAGAATAAGTTCCATTTCAGATTTATTTTACCGAGATGAGGAGATCAAATCATGATTCCTCGGATTTATGAATCTGAATATTGATCGAATTATGGTTACAATTATTAATCCAACCCTAATAATATAATAGGAATGATAATTCGAATTATCATTCCTATTATTCCACCGATCCTACCTATTATAGGTTATAGGCCCCTACCGTTAATAAGGTACCCTATGATTATGAGAGTCACAAACGGAAACAATAATTTCATAGTGTTTTCCTCCCTAGGAAATAAAAAAAAAATATAAGAGTTTTTATTACGTTATATACTTATATACGTAAATTCTTTATATCCGTCAACTCTTTTTTTTTGTAACAAACGTTACGTTATAATCTCTATTCTGTCGATTTCTTTACATTTCTTAGAAGAGAAAATTATGCTGAAAGTGCGCGCTGGAATAGACACTCTATCTCTATTCCTATAAGATCAACAATGCCATGATCTTGTGCTTCTTCTGCGGACATAAAAACATCCCTTTCCATGTCGAATATTACAGCCCACATAGGAGCGCCCGTTCTTTCTGCAAAAATTCTTATGATGTCGTTATACATTCCCAGAAATTCTATCGTTTCCGGGATAATGTTTTGGCCAAAGCTAAAGTCAAAACCGTCATCGTCATCGTCATCGTCATCGTCATCGTCATCGTCATCGTCATCGTCGTCTTCGTCTTCGTCTTCTTCCTCAAAATAAGCACAGAAAGGCTGGTGTATCATAACCCTGATGATATAACATAATAAACGCTTCCTCTATCTCGACCTTCGCATCATCGGGCAAAGTGAAAGGAATAAAGAATAACAAAAAGAAAAAGATCGAATTGAACAACCGTACAGGCATCTTTTGTGCAGTGCATACGGCTTTACAATGGAATTTCTTTTTCCATCGAAGAAAGAGACAAATAAAACCCACCAGACCCAGCCAGACCGTTGAATGACATTTACCATCCTTCCTTTTCTTTTGTATTTGTAGGAGTTCAAAAAATACTATGATAGTTCCGTTGCTTTCTATGTTTATCTCGTCTGAGACTCAACAATCCCAAAGTTTCTTTCTGACCCAGGAAAAAATGATCTTTTTTTTTTTCATTTTCATATCCTTTCATAACATAAATATCGGGAAAAGACTTCTTTCTAATGTTGAAAAAAGGTAAGGTTTGTGACGCTGAAACGGACCCCCGATGCATAAGATTAAATAAGAAATACCTTTTGTCTGTTCCATACTACTATCTCAATTCATAACCTCGTGTTGAAAAAGTTTACTAATATCTAAATCGAAGTGCCATGCTATTATTACTTATTCTTTTTATTTATTTATTCAAATTCCATATAGCGAAGGCATAATTTTCTCCTTCTCGAAAATAAAAAATTCATTGGCGCCAAGCGTAAGGGAGTGCTACACGTTGGGTAATTTCTCCTCCGGCCAGGATGAAAGCCCCTATTGAAGCAGCCATTCCCATGCCTATTGTATGCACAATAGGGCTCACCCATTGCATAGTGTCAAAAACAAGCATTCCTGGGATTATGAATCCGCCGGGAGAGTTTATAAACAAAAAAATATCCCAGGTTGGATCCGCTAGGCCGAGAAATATCATGAGACCGGCAATCAGATTCGCGAGCTCATCATCAACCTCGTCTCCTAAAAAAAGTAATCTTTCCCAATAAAGTCGGTTGATTAGGACAAAATTGTATCCTTTAGGAACCGTACGCGCACCTTTGAATACATACGGTTCAAAAAATCCAAATTTTGAAAAAAAAAAGAATCAACGTGTCGATTCTAGCCCTTTTTCTTTTTTTGTAGCAGATTTTTTCCTAACTAAGGGGCCTCTTTCTTCTATTTTTCAAGAAACATGAGTTTTGGCTTACTTCCCCAGAATTCGTTGAGCTTATCGAACTAACCTCTCATTGATGTATTGTTTCATCGAGATCCAAATCACAATGTCATTTTCTTGTTCCTGAATAGGCCTCTTCTACTTTTTTATTTTTAGGTTTATGCTCTACTCCGGGTAAAGATCCGCCCGAATTCTATTTGCACATATAGGACAAAGAATCTTAGTACCACTTTTCCTTTTTTCTTTTCAATTCGTTTTATTTTATGCCTTCCGCCCAATATTTGATGTATTCATCGTATTACTCCACTGTCTGGCAGTATGAGATCGCTCGTGTGGCATTAAGGAAATCATTTATGATACGGGGGTAATCATACATAGATTACCCGTTTGGTTTTTTCGAAACGGAGCCTGTATACTTCATTTTATTGGTCCAGGCCAACCATAAATTCTTATAAAAGATACCCCCTAGCAAATTGACCTAATTGCACTTCACGCTACGAATTATTGATGATTCAATCAATCTTTCTTGGGCGAAACGGAGGATATCTCGATCGGGGGAGAGGACGGGGAAATCCCATATGACCTAATATGTCTGACAAGTCGCACTATAGGTCGAGCCAACTTTCTTCTTCGTCTCCAGGAAGACGAAAGGGTATTTTTGGAACACCAACGGGCATCAAATTAAAGAAAGAGAGATTAAGTACCAGAAATCGCTTTGATGTGGAAACGTAAAACGCGCTTATTGTCTTCATAATATTGTTACCTTTTATCGGATTTTAGCCATAGATTGTAAGGTTCACGGGGGAAGAGGGAATGAATAAAGAAAAATTCTGACGAACGGATCGTTTGAATGATGAACAAGTATCTATGCATTCACTCATAAAAAACGAGACCAACCCCCATTGCATTGCGTATTGATACTTATTGGGTATAGAATAGGTCTGCTTTTCTTTGTTCCTACGAACAGAATTGTTCAATTATTATCAACATAACAGAATAAATATTCACCCTTGCTTCGGGATAATCCACTAAAAGGGCGAGGTCCATAGCATAGTCTTTTCCAATGCAATAAAGCTACATAGTGTCTATTTTTTCTTTAAAAAAGGGGGTATTTCCATGGGTTTGCCTTGGTATCGTGTTCATACCGTCGTATTGAACGATCCCGGTCGGTTGCTTTCTGTCCATATAATGCATACAGCTCTAGTTTCTGGTTGGGCCGGTTCGATGGCTCTATACGAATTAGCTGTTTTTGATCCCTCTGACCCCGTTCTTGATCCAATGTGGAGACAAGGCATGTTCGTTATCCCCTTCATGACTCGTTTAGGAATAAACAATTCATGGGGTGGTTGGAGTATTACAGGAGGAACGATAACGAATCCGGGTATTTGGAGTTACGAGGGTGTGGCCGGGGCACATATTGTGTTTTCCGGCTTGTGCTTCTTAGCAGCTATCTGGCATTGGGTGTATTGGGACCTAGAAATATTTTGTGATGAACGTACAGGAAAACCCTCTTTGGATTTGCCTAAGATCTTTGGAATTCATTTATTTCTCTCGGGGGTGGCTTGCTTTGGGTTTGGCGCTTTTCATGTAACAGGCTTGTATGGCCCTGGAATATGGGTGTCCGATCCTTATGGCCTAACCGGAAAAGTACAATTCGTAAATCCAGCGTGGGGCGCGGAAGGTTTTGATCCTTTTGTTCCGGGAGGAATAGCCTCTCATCATATTGCAGCGGGGACATTGGGCATATTAGCGGGCCTATTCCATCTTAGTGTCCGCCCTCCCCAACGTCTATACAAAGGATTACGTATGGGCAATATTGAAACTGTACTTTCCAGCAGTATCGCCGCTGTCTTTTTTGCAGCTTTCGTTGTTGCTGGAACTATGTGGTATGGTTCAGCAACTACCCCCATTGAATTATTTGGTCCCACTCGTTATCAGTGGGATCAGGGATACTTCCAGCAAGAAATATATCGAAGGGTTAGCGCCGGGCTAGCCGAAAATCTTAGTTTGTCGGAAGCTTGGTCTAAAATTCCCGAAAAATTAGCCTTTTATGATTACATTGGTAATAATCCGGCGAAAGGGGGATTATTCAGAGCGGGCTCAATGGACAACGGAGATGGAATAGCCGTTGGATGGTTAGGACACCCCATCTTTAGAGATAAAGAAGGACGCGAGCTTTTTGTACGTCGTATGCCTACTTTTTTTGAAACATTTCCAGTAGTTTTGGTAGACGGAGACGGAATTGTAAGAGCCGATGTGCCTTTTAGAAGGGCAGAGTCGAAGTATAGTGTCGAACAGGTAGGTGTAACTGTTGAGTTCTATGGTGGCGAACTCAATGGAGTCAGTTATAGCGATGCTGCTACTGTGAAAAAATATGCTAGACGTGCTCAATTGGGTGAAATTTTTGAATTAGACCGTGCTACTTTGAAATCCGATGGTGTTTTTCGTAGCAGTCCAAGGGGTTGGTTCACTTTTGGACATGCGACGTTTGCTTTGCTCTTCTTTTTCGGACACATTTGGCATGGCGCTAGAACTTTGTTCAGAGATGTTTTTGCTGGTATTGATCCGGATTTGGATGCTCAAGTGGAATTTGGGGCATTCCAAAAACTTGGAGATCCAACTACAAGGAGACAAGTAATCTGATACAACATTGCTCCGCTATCTTTCTTTTGCCCTTATTGGATTTTATTTATTTGATATACAGTATTGGAGAAATCTTGATTTTCATCATTGCCCTTTTTTGACTCTTGCCTTTTCTTTCTTCGGAAAATGATCCCAAACGAAATGAATAGGTGCGGAAGCTATAATTGTAAACCGGATCAAATCTATGGAAGCATTGGTTTATACATTCCTGTTAGTCTCGACTTTAGGAATCCTTTTTTTCGCTATTTTTTTTCGAGAACCGCCTAAGGTTCCAACTAAAAAGACGAAATGATTTTTCATTATCTCGATTGAAGTAATGAGCCCCCCCTCCCAATATGGGAGGTTCATTGTTTTAACTAGTCCCCGTGTTCCTCGAATGGATCTCTTAGTTGTTGAGAGGGTTGCCCAAAAGCGGTATATAGGGCGTACCCGGTAAAGCTTACAAGTGAACCAGATATGAAGATGGCGACTAGGGTTGCTGTTTCCATTATTAGATAATTTCAATACCACGATGGATCTACGCTATGATACGATTATTTATTTAAAACGAAAAGTGTACAAAGTCAACAGACCTCAATCAATGCAATAGAATTTATGGCTACACAAACCGTTGAGGGTAGTTCTAGATCTGGTCCAAGACGAACTATTACAGGGGATTTATTGAAACCGTTGAATTCGGAATATGGTAAAGTGGCTCCTGGGTGGGGAACGACCCCCTTCATGGGGGTCGCAATGGCTCTATTTGCCATATTCCTATCTATTATTTTGGAAATTTATAATTCTTCGGTTTTACTGGATGGAATTTCCACGAGTTAGTTAGGTCCATAAGAACAATGAAGTCCTAGCTTTTGAATCAAAAAAGATTAGGACTAGGATTTCTAGATCATTCTGGCAGTTCGACCGTGGAATTCCGTCGTTTCGGTATTTCCGGAATATGAGTGTGTGACTTGTTATAATTGATCCTGTTGATAGTACAGAAAATAGGTCTGTCATCTCTATCGAGATGATTCTACGTCGGATATTCATACTAGTATCTGGAGCACGGAATACGTGGAATAGCTCAAGAAAGAAATATTTGAACTATGATTCATACCTATTATTCAGACCTCGCGACCGGACTCCAAAAAATTTTCAAACAAAGAGGTACTTCATAAATCGAACGGTTTTTCTTTTCTTCCCTTTCCTTCGGAATTCTTCTTATTTTGTCCAAAGGACAAATGTTTCTATGAATTTTTAGTCATTCTTTCCACCCACTTATGAAATATTCATTAAATAAGTGATGATCAAATGGTTCTTGCTCAGAGAACCCTTGGGTTTAGCTCGGAGGCTTTATTGAATCATCGTGGTTATAGTATGAATCTGAGGTTTCAATTGATTCATAGGGTCTCAACAAGAAAATTCCTATCAATAGTAAACAAAACATATATTATACTCATTACACACAAACAACAAATCAAAAAGAAAATAATAGGCGAGGAGAAGATTCAAGAGGCCTGTAATGATCAACATAAAGACAGACGAGCCAACTTGATATTTCGTTTGGCATTATCATCACAAAGAAGAGATTACGGATTTTGGTTTCTCGCTTCATATCTTCAGATTCAAATGAAGTGGCTAAGAAGAATCAAACTTTCTATTCCATATCCGTTGCAATCACTATTTGGGTGTTTCTGCTTGAGCCGTACGAGATCAAATTCTCATATACGGTTCTCAGGGGGGGAGTCTCTTTGGTTTACCTATCTCAATAAAGTATATGATTGGTTCGAGGAGCGTCTCGAGATTCAGGCGATTGCAGACGATATAACTAGTAAATATGTTCCTCCCCATGTCAACATATTTTATTGTCTAGGGGGGATTACACTTACTTGTTTTTTAGTACAAGTAGCTACCGGTTTTGCTATGACTTTTTACTATCGTCCGACCGTTACAGAGGCTTTCGCCTCTGTTCAATACATAATGACCGAAGCGAACTTTGGTTGGTTAATCCGATCAGTTCATCGATGGTCAGCAAGTATGATGGTCCTAATGATGATCCTACACGTATTTCGTGTGTATCTCACAGGTGGGTTTAAAAAACCTCGCGAATTGACTTGGGTTACGGGTGTCATTTTGGCTGTATTGACTGCATCTTTTGGTGTAACTGGTTATTCCTTACCTCGGGACCAAATTGGTTATTGGGCCGTAAAAATCGTGACAGGCGTGCCTGAAGCCATTCCTATAATAGGATTGGCTTTGGTAGAGTTATTACGTGGAAGTGCTAGTGTGGGTCAATCCACTTTGACTCGTTTTTATAGTTTACACACTTTTGTATTACCTCTTCTTACTGCCGTATTTATGTTAATGCACTTTCCAATGATACGTAAGCAAGGTATTTCAGGTCCTTTATAGAGAAGACAGACCATAGATATTTGTAATCGATCATATATTATTTCGGGGAGGAGCAATCGTATTTCCTTGCTACAAATATGGATTATTGAAAATAATAAGACATGTTATTTGGATATTTCCCTTCAACTAACTCCGAAGTCTTGTATTCTTTATTTGATACGAATGGTTGAAGCGGATTTTTCGAAGATAAAATGGATTATGGGAGTGTGTGACTTGAACTATTGATGGGGCCGTGCAGATATATGATTTCCTCTGCCGCAAGGGAATTCACAACCAAAGGTGTCTCTGTT